GTTGATTATTCGGGGCGTTCTGTCATTGTTGTAGGCCCCTCACTTTCATTACATCGATGTGGATTGCCTCGCGAAATCGCAATAGAGCTTTTCCAGAGTTTTTTAATTTGTGGGCTAATTACACAACATCTTGCTTCGAACATAGGAGTTGCTAAGAGTACAATTCGGGAAAAAGGGCCAATTGTATGGGAAATACTGCAGGAAGTTATGCAGGGACATCCAGTATTGCTGAATAGAGCGCCTACTCTGCATAGATTGGGCATACAGGCATTCCAGCCCATTTTAGTGGAAGGGCGCGCTATTTGTTTACATCCATTAGTTTGTAAGGGATTCAATGCAGACTTTGATGGGGATCAAATGGCTGTTCATGTACCTTTATCTTTAGAGGCTCAAGCGGAGGCTCGTTTACTTATGTTTTCTCATATGAATCTCCTGTCTCCTACTATTGGAGATCCCATTTCCGTACCGACTCAAGATATGCTTATTGGACTCTATGTATTAACGAGCGGGAATCGTCGAGGTATTTGTGCAAATAGGTATCATCCACGGAATCGAAGAAATTATCAAGATGAAAGAATTGACGATAATAGCTATAAGTATACGTATACGAAAGAACCCTTTTTTTGTAATTCCTATGATACAATTGGGGCTTATCGTCAGAAAAGAATCCATTTAGATAGTCCTTTGTGGCTCCGGTGGCGATTAGATCAACGCGTTATTGCTTCAAGAGAAGCTCCCATCGAAGTTCATTATGAATCTTTGGGTATCTATCATGAGATTTATGGACATTATCTAATAGTACGAAGTATAAAAAAAGAAATTCTTTCTATATACATTCGAACCACCGTTGGCCATATTTCTCTTTATCGAAAAATCGAAGAAGCTATACAAGGGTTTTGTCGGGCTTGCTCATATGGTACCTAATCATATAGTAAGTATCTAACCTAAGTAATTCTATGACACCTTGGGTCTTTCGGGTTCAAGCATGATCACCATTGCTGACCTTTCTACGTCAATCAAGATAGAGAAAAGGAAGTTTTCCAATCATTGACTCAAATCCATTGTCGAATCTTACTCAGCGGAATACAGAGGTACTTATGGCAGAACGAGTGAGTCTGGTCTTTCACAATAAAATGATAGATGGAACTGCTATTAAACGACTTATTAGCAGGTTAATAGATCACTTCGGGATGGCATATACATCACACATCCTGGATCAAGTAAAGGCCCTGGGTTTCCAGCAAGCCACTGCTACATCTATTTCATTAGGCATTGATGATCTTTTAACGATACCTTCTAAGCGATGGCTAGTCCAAGATGCTGAACAACAAAGTTTGATTTTGGAAAAACACCATCATGATGGGAATGTCCACGCGATAGAAAAACTACGTCAATCCATTGAGATATGGTATGCTACAAGTGAATATTTGCGACAAGAAATGAATCCTAATTTTAGGATGACTGATCCCTTTAATCCAGTCCATATAATGTCTTTTTCGGGAGCTAGAGGAAATGCATCTCAAGTACACCAATTGGTGGGTATGAGAGGATTAATGTCTGATCCCCAGGGTCAAATGATTGATTTACCCATTCAAAGCAATTTACGCGAAGGACTTTCTTTAACAGAATATATCATTTCTTGCTATGGAGCCCGCAAGGGAGTTGTGGATACCGCTGTACGAACATCAGATGCTGGGTATCTTACGCGCAGACTTGTTGAAGTAGTTCAACACATTGTTGTATGTAGAACAGATTGTGGCACCATCCGAGGAATTTCTGTGAGTCCTCAAAATAAAAATAGGATGCTGTCGGAAAGGGTTTTTAGCCAAACATTAATTGGTCGTGTATTAGCAGACGATATATATATGGGTCCGCGATGCATCGCCATTAGAAATCAAGATATGGGGATTGGACTTATTAATCGACTCATAGCCTTTCAAACACAAGCAATATCTATTCGAACCCCTTTTACTTGTAGGAGTACATCTTGGATCTGTCGATTATGCTATGGTCGGAGTCCGACTCATGGTGACCTGGTTGAATTGGGGGAAGCCGTAGGTATTATTTCGGGTCAATCTATTGGGGAACCGGGGACTCAACTAACATTAAGAACTTTTCATACCGGTGGCGTATTTACAGGGGGCACTGCAGAACATGTACGAGCCCCTTCTAATGGTAAAATAAAATTCAACGAGGATTTGGTTCATCCCACGCGCACACGTCACGGGCATCCTGCTTTTCTATGTTCGATAGATTTGGATGTAATTATTGAGAGTGAAGATATTATGCATAATGTGACTATTCCACCAAAAAGTTTTCTTTTAGTTCAAAATGATCAATATGTCGAATCAGAACAAGTGATTGCTGAGATTCAGGCGGGAGCATACACTTTGAATTTTAAAGAGAGGGTTCGAAAACATATCTATTCTGATTCAGAAGGAGAAATGCACTGGAGTACTGATGTGTACCATGCACCCGAATTTACATATAGTAATGTACACCTTTTGCCAAAAACAAGTCATTTATGGATATTATCGGGGGGTTCAGGCAGATCGAGTATAGTTGCTTTTTCACTCTACAAGGATCAAGATCAAATGAATATTCATTCTCTTGCTCTTTCTGTCGAACGAAGAGAGATTTCTAGCCTCTCGCTCTCGGTGAATAATGATCAAGCGAGACACAAATTATTTCGTTCTGAGTTTTCTTCTAAAAAAGAAGGTGGAATTCTTGAGATGTCTTATTATTCGGGATTTAATAGAATCATAGGTACTAGTCGTTATAATCTCATACATCCTGCAATTCTCCACGCGAATTCGGATTTATTGGCAAAAAGACAAAGAAATCGATTTCGTATTCCATTGCACTCGATTCAAGAACAAGAGAAAGAGCTAATGCCCCATTCAGGTATCTCGATTGAAATACCCATAGGGGGTATTTTCCGTATAAATAATATTCTTGCTTATTTCGACGATCCTCGATACAGAAGAAAGAGTTCCGGAATTACTAAATATGGTACTCTGGGGGCGCATTCAATCGTCAAAAAAGAGGACTTGATTGAGTATCGAGGACTCAAAAAAATTAAGACAAAATACCAAATGAAAATAGATCGCCTTTTTTTCATTCCCGAGGAAGTGCATATTTTTCTCGAATCTTCTTACCTAATGGTACGGAATAATAGTATCATTGGAGTAAATACACGAGTCGCTTTAAATATAAGAAGCCGAGTGGGCGGATTGGTCCGAATGGAGAGAAAAAAGGGGGGTATTGAACTGAAAATATTTTCAGGAGATATCCATTTTCCCGGAGAGATAGATAAGATATCCCGACACAGTGGCATCTTGATACCGCCAGAAAGGGAAAAAAAAGAACTTAAGGAAGCCACTAAGGAATCAAAAAAATTTAAAAAATGGATCTATGTTCAACGGATCACACCTACCAAGAAAAAGTATTTTGTTTTGATTCGACCCGTAGTCACATATGAAATAGCGGACGGTATAAATTTAGCAACGCTCTTCCCCCAGGATCCGCTGCGGGAAAAGGATAATATGCAATTTAGAGTTGTCAATTATGTACTTTATGGGAAGGGCAAAGCTGCTCGGGCAATTCCTGATACAAGTATTCAATTAGTTCGGACGTGTTTAGTGTTGAATTGGGACCAAGACAAAAAAAGTTCGTCCGCCGAAGAGGTTTGTGCTTCCTTTGTTGAAGTACGTACAAATGGTCTGATTCGCGATTTCTTAAGAATCAACTTAGTGAAATCCCAAATTTCATATATCAGAAAAAGGAATCGTCCGTCAGTTTTAGGATTGATCTCTGATAATGGTTCCATTCGCACCAATAGCAATCCGTTTTATTCCATTTTTGGCAAGGCGGGGGTTAAACAATCACTTAGCCAAAATCAAGGAACTCTTCGTACGTTGTTGAATAGAAATAGGGAATGCCAATCTTTGATAATTTTGTCATCATCTAATTATTTTAGAATGGGTCCATTGAACGATGTAAAATATCCCAATGTGATAAAACAATCAATTCCAATTCAAAAGGATTCTCTAACCCCAATTAGGAATTCGTTGGGACCCTTAGGAACAGTCCTTCAAATTGCGAATTTTTATTCATTTGACTATTTAAAAACTCATAATCATCGCTCGGTAACTAAATATTTGAAACTTGACAATTTAAAACAGACTTGTCAAGTACTTAAATATTATTTAATGGACGAAAAGGGGGAAATTTATAATCCTGATACAGACAGTAAGATCGTTTTGAATCCATTTAATTTGAATTGGTATTTTCTCCATCATAATTATTGTGAGGAAATGTCCCCGATAATTAGTCTTGGGCAGTTTCTTTGTGAAAATGTATGTATAACCAAAAACGGACCACACCTAAAATCTGGTCAAGTTTTAATTGTTAAAGTCAACTCTGTAGTAATACGATCAGCTAAGCCTTATTTGGCTACTCCTGGAGCTACTGTTCATGGGCATTATGGAGAAATCCTTTACGAAGGGGATACATTAGTTACATTTATATATGAAAAATCGCGATCCGGTGATATAACGCAGGGTCTTCCAAAAGTAGAACAAGTGGTAGAAGTGCGTTCGCTTGATTCAATATCGATGAACCTAGAAAAGAGAGTTGAGGGTTGGAACGCGCGTATAACAAGAATTCTTGGGATTCCTTGGGGATTCTTGATTGGTGCTGAGCTAACTATAGTGCAAAGTCGTATCTCTTTGGTTAATAAGATCCAAAAGATTTATCGATCGCAGGGGGTGCAGATCCATAATAAGCATATAGAAATTATTGTACGTCAAATAACATCAAAAGTCTTGGTTTCAGAAGATGAAATGTCTAATATTTTTTTACCCGGCGAACTGATTGGATTGTTGCGAGCGGAACGAACGGGGCGCGCTTTGGAAGAAGTGATCTGTTATCGAACTATCTTATTGGGAATAACGAGAGCATCTCTGAATACTCAAAGTTTTATATCCGAAGCAAGTTTTCAAGAAACCACGCGAGTTTTAGCAAAAGCAGCTCTCCGAGGTCGTATCGATTGGTTGAAGGGTTTGAAGGAAAACGTTGTTCTGGGGGGAATAATACCCGCTGGTACCGGATTCAAAGGATTAGTGCACTGTTCAAGGCAGCATAACACCATTCTTTTGGAAAGACAAAAACAAAAAAGGAATTTTTTTGGGGGGGAAATGAGAGATATTTTCTTACACCACAGAGAATTATTTGACTCTTGCATTTCAACGACTTTACACGATACATCCGAGCAATTGCTTAGAGGGTTTAATAAGTCCTAGGAGCGGATTCTTTTAACTATTTGTGATCGTTTGATTTCTTAATGGTAAGAAAAAAGGATAATAATGAATAGAAAGTAATGAATGGCCTGGGTCGTGTATCAATGGTAAATCTCTGGTAGAAGAGAAGGTTCCCTCGGAACAATTATTTATTTCATATTTCAGGGCGCCTCGTCTCTTAAAAAAAAAGAAGAAGTAGGGGAGAAATGGCAAGAAGATATTGGAACATCCGTTTGGAAGAGATGATGGAAGCAGGAATTCATTTTGGTCATGGTACTCGGAAATGGAATCCTAGAATGGCACCTTATATATCTGCAAAACACAAAGGTATTCATATTACAAATCTTACTCGAACTGCTCGTTTTTTATCAGAAGCTTGTGATTTAGTTTTTGATGCAGCAAGTAGGGGAAAACTATTCTTAATTGTTGGTACTAAAAATAAAGCAGCTGATTCAGTCGTGCGAGCTGCAATAAAGGCTCGGTGTCATTATGTTAATAAAAAATGGCTCGGTGGTATGTTAACGAATTGGTCCACTACAGAAACGAGACTTCACAAGTTCCGGGATTTGAGAACGGAACAAAAAAAGGGGAGACTTGACAGTCTTCCCAAAAGGGGTGCCGCTATTTTGAAGAGAGAATTATCACGCCTGCAAACGTATCTAGGGGGGATTAAATATATGACGAGGGTACCCGATATTGTAATCGTCGTTGATCAGCACGAAGAATATAGGGCTCTTCGAGAATGTATCACTTTGGGAATTCCAACAATTTGTTTAATCGATACAAATTGTGACCCCGATCTCGCAGATATTTCGATTCCAGCAAACGATGACGCTATAGCTTCAATCCGATTAATTCTTAACAAATTAGTATTCGCAATTTGTGAGGGTCGCTCTAGCTATATACGAAATCGTTGATTAATAATAAGATAAATAAATGATTTTGGTAACTCCATGTATTTATGGCTTGGGTACTATTCCTAAATCGCACAAAAGAAAAGAAACAAAAACTGGTGGATATTATATAATTAGCAGATATTCAAACTATACAATTCAAGTAGACAAGTCGAAAAGAAGATGGTTGAATCAAAATAATTCCTTTTTAATTTCTATTTCGGTCAGAGGGCAATATGAATGTTCTATCATGTTCCATCAACACACTAAAGGCGTTATACGATATATCCGGTGTGGAAGTAGGCCAACATTTCTATTGGCAAATAGGCGGGTTCCAAGTCCATGCCCAAGTACTTATTACTTCTTGGGTTGTAATTGCTATCTTATTAGGTTCAGTCTTTCTAGCCGTTCGGAATCCACAAACCGTTCCAACTGCCAGTCAAAATTTCTTCGAATATGTCCTTGAATTCATTCGAGACGTGAGCAAAACTCAGATTGGAGAAGAATATGACCCATGGGTTCCCTTTATTGGAACTATGTTTCTTTTTATTTTTGTTTCGAATTGGTCAGGTGCTCTTTTACCGTGGAAAATCATAGAGTTACCTCATGGGGAGTTAGCCGCACCCACGAATGATATAAATACTACCGTTGCTTTAGCTTTGCTCACGTCAGTAGCATACTTCTATGCGGGTCTTTCAAAAAAGGGATTAAGTTATTTCAGTAAATACATTCAACCGACTCCAATTCTTTTACCCATTAACATTTTAGAAGATTTCACAAAACCCTTATCGCTTAGTTTTCGACTTTTTGGGAATATATTAGCCGATGAATTAGTAGTTGTTGTTCTTGTTTCTTTAGTCCCTTTAGTGGTTCCTATACCTGTCATGTTCCTTGGATTATTTACAAGCGGTATTCAAGCTCTTATTTTTGCAACTTTAGCTGCGGCTTATATAGGCGAATCTATGGAGGGACATCATTGACTCGTTTTCGAAATTGTCTTTTTTTTGTAGCTTAGAACAAGGCAATGTATGCGTAACTCAAGATAATCGATTTAGGAAATATACATATACAAACATAAATCTACAAATACAGAATATACGACTCTTGGTCGTATAAAAAAAAATTACGATATTGGAGGATTGTAGGAAAGAGATCAAAAAAAAAGATCTTTTTCCTAAAATGACTCTTTGGCCTTATCATATCATACTCCCCGTCAACTAATATTCTCTTTATATTGTTTTGTTCATTTTTGTTCATTCAATTCCAATAGCAAATACCAAGAGTGATAATTTGAATAAAAATTCTTATAGTATAACAGAAAGAGAACAGGCGGTTGATTAAAAAAAAAGAAACGAAAGATGCTTTCTAAAACGATTCCCTTTTTAGTTGATTTTAGTCAATTCTTCAATTCAACGATTGAACAAAAGAAAACATAATAAATAAGAAATTGCATGGCCATACCTCAATCAAATACTAATATTTAGTTCTATGCAATGATTCGCCCCAATGAATTCGTCTAGTTCGTTTGTAGCCATGTTGGATAATGATAAATAAAAGGAATAGAAAAAAATTTCTAAAAAAAAAAGAGAGTCATAAAAAACGAGGTGATTGGTCGAGGGGGACCTATTTAGGTATATGGAATCAAATGCCAACTCTTGTGGATTTATTGAAAGGGGGTTCTAGAATACGATTGACTTTAAGAGACGAATAATACTTTGAATCTAAGATATGAATAGTTGGTTTACGTTCTGGAAGAAAGACATGTATATGGGATATTAGATATTGCTAGTTATATATGAACTAAAGATATATCTAATCCACCCTACTCTTGTGACTCTTATGAATTTCGATAAGGATTCCAATAGAAATTGTTGGATTTCGTCTTTGCTTTGACTGGGAATTGAATCAATAAAAATAAAGAGATAAAATAAAGAAAACGAACGAAGAATTCAAAAAAAGGTTCCGAAAAAAGAAATGAAAGAACAAAAGTCAAAGTCGTATGGATTCACAAAAATCCTGTGTTGTGCCCGTGTGGATCGGAACTAAAAATAAAAAAGGGATATCGAAATAGTTTTGATGGTTCAAAAATAATATTATTATTACTCCAATTCGGAGTTTTTAGTTACTTCGGCTGGGTGAACCCTAGTGACGAAATAATTAAGTCATAATTCATTGGACGATTATATCATTAACGATTTCTTTACTTTTTCTTTATTTTAGCGCGAGGAACTTATTATGAATCCACTGATTTCTGCCGCTTCCGTTATTGCCGCTGGGTTGGCTGTTGGACTTGCTTCTATTGGACCTGGAGTTGGTCAAGGCACTGCTGCGGGCCAAGCAGTCGAGGGGATTGCGAGGCAACCCGAGGCGGAGGGAAAAATACGAGGTACTTTATTGCTTAGTCTGGCTTTTATGGAAGCTTTAACAATTTATGGACTGGTTGTAGCCTTAGCGCTTTTATTTGCGAATCCTTTTGTTTAATCCTATAAATAGGAAAGGGAATTGACTTATTTTTTTTTCTCGTATTTAGTATATCTGGGTTTCGGGCTTTTTTTCGAATTCTATCAAGATTTAACTCCTACAATTGCAAGGACTTATTTGAGGATTTTAAATTAAGCATACCAATTCGCTTTTTTCTTTCCCTTTCTTAGTCTAAAGCTAAAGCAAACCCTCTTTTTAAGGGATGTTGCAACAAACGCAAACGAGGGGTTTTGCAATTGACAGAAGTCCCGGTCCCTAATACTAAAAAGTATCTTTCTTAGCGGGAATCCCCAATTGCTAATTCAAAGAAAGAAGTTCGAAATCTATTTTTGACTCGGTGTCGAAATAGGCAAATTACTAAAAAAAAAACAAAGAAATTAAATAAATATCTAAATATTATGGAATTACGTAGAAAAAAAACGCAGTTCTTTGTTTTTTAGTCTATCTAAAAGAGGAGATCATATGAAAAATGTAACCGATTCTTTTGTTTCTTTGATTCACTGGCCATTCGCCGGGAGTTTTGGGTTTAATACCGATATTTTAGCAACAAATCCAATAAATCTAAGTGTAGTGATTGGTGTATTGATCTTTTTTGGAAAGGGAGTGTGTGCGAGTTGTTTATTTCAAGAATAGGCTGGACCCAACCAGCTGCACTTTTTTTTCGTTATAACTAAGGACCAAAGGGAAAAGGGTGCATGATTCCGCGAATTACTTCTGAATCAATTTCAAATCATATTTAAGAACCATAGCATTTCGTGATTTGTTGGTAAATCTATTTTGATTCTCTATGAACCAAACCAATAATGTGGGACCATTAACATGGTTAAAGCTAAACTTTGAAGTCCAGACAAAGCACGGTACTCTTTCTACTACTATCTTTTACTCTAGAATCGAAATGTTTTCCAAATGAATAATTAATAATAATAATTGGAATTTTTTTTCGATATAAAACACTCATGTTGATAAAAAAATTTGAGACTTTTAGTGGTATTGGAAATTTGATTGGAAAATATTGAAAAATTGATATTTCAAACAACCCTTTTTGTGCTGAATCGATGACCTATGTATAAAGTAAGAAGAATTCTTTGGATTTGAAGAAAAAAAGAAACAACTTTGCTGACAATTATCTATTTTGATTTGGTCAGAAGAGTCCTCCACAATTCCGGTCTTGGATTAGGGATCAGTCACAAGATTCCTTTTTGAATATGAATAGAGAAGAGAGAGAGGATAGGCTCATTCCATTAAAAAAGATATGGGAATCCCCCCCATACATAAGTAGTTGACGTAATTGAGTGTGAGAGCCAAATGAATCGAAAAATTCATGTT